GAGATAGTCGCACGTAATGACAGATCACGGCCATATTATTAAAAGCTTGCGGTAAGAAGGGGTTTCGTTCTAGTGCCCGGAAATAATATTCCAAAGCCTTTGTATGCTCTCCATTGCTTGTGTGTATAAGGCCTATATTATAGAGTATATAACTTCGATCATAGGGATCCATTTCTAGTCGCGTAGCTTCATAATAATTCTGCAAAGCTTCCGCATAATTTCCTTCGGATTGAGCCAACATCCGTTACGGTCGTTCATTCTATTCAAAAAATCTCCGTTCCAAAACCGTACATGAGGTTTTCATCTCATACGGCTCCTCCCTTCTGTACATAGTACTAAGCGAAATAATCTATAGAATAAAAATAGAATTAGTCCCATCTTATTATGAACCGAAAGGGGCTGGTATTTTTCCAAGAAATCTCTAGCCAACCTTCCCGCAAGAGGTTTTTCTTAACACCAATGAATTCTATTAATGCTATAGGAAAACGATAGCTCCAAGAATTTCTTTGTTCTCAACGCCTCCTATTTAGAGGAATTAGCCACTTCAACGATCTTTGATGGTTATAGGGGTATCCAAAGTACAAACCTGATGGTTGTTTGTTATCCCAACCATTCTTCCCAGCCCTGATACCGATCAGGAAAGGGCTAATTTCTAACAAAGTTTTTCTCTTGTTGATTCCTATTTCTAGGTGTAGTGCTTTTCTCCCCTATGCTGCCTATTGGTACTAGTAGAGTAGGATTGGCCTGTAATACAGAACCTATCCTGTAGGTGTAACCTTTCGCTCAATACTCAAATCTACAATTGAAGCATCTGAGGCCGCATCAATCGAGGATACACGACAGAAGGAATTGTTAGTTCACCTCACCTTCCCCAAGCGTGGGTTTCCTTTACTAATTTTGTTCTCTCTATGTGAACCCCCTCTCTTTCTCGTAAGACTGAGGTGTAGGTAGGGCTAAAAAAAAAAAGAGTCAAATCGCACCATCTCTATAATAAGTAAATGCCCTTTTTTCCCCTGAGGTTGTCGGAATTATTCGCAATAAAATATTGGCTACAATTGAAGAGGTCTTATCAATGAAATTTCCATTTATACGGGATCTAGGCATAATTCCCAACCCATTCTATATAGAATTGTTTTCATTTCTTCACAAAATAACATAAAAACAAACACATTCGATTCTTATAAATCGATCGATCCATATGCTCTAAATGGATAAGAGAGGTATGGATTTTCCGCTCAGCTCAAATTATCTCCTTTTCCTTCTGTTTGGACAAGAAGAGATATGAAATATTTGACTAAGATTGGATTTCATTCCACTTTTCTATTTCTCAACAATAACTTCTCTCATCAGCTATTTCGCGTTTTCAAAGTCATTAATTGTCTCATACCCTTTTTTAGATTTCGATTGTATGGCGTAGCGTACCTTATGCAAACAGAATTCTAGGGTTCCTCTATTTTATTATGGAATAAGAAGAATTCTTCCATTCTCTTTTTCTTTGGTTTGGGGAAAACCCAAACTAAAACTTTTCGAGGGAGCGGAATTCCTAGTAAAAAAATCCTGGATCCTTCCACTTAGATGAAAAGGAATTTTTCCAATAGAACCATGGAACCCCCGAGCCGTTGTGGTTGTACCTGTACTGCAGGAATAGGAAAACTCGCTATTCACTTAGTTTATTTTCCATAATAAGATTATGTAGGAGAGATGGCCGAGCGGTTCAAGGCGTAGCATTGGAACTGCTATGTAGACTTTTGTTTACCGAGGGTTCGAATCCCTCTCTTTCCGTTTCTCTTAATTGATCAACGTTAACGATCACAATGTATCAAATCAAATAACAATTTATTCCAGCAATAATACCTTTATTTAATAGAAATTTTTTCTAGTAAATTACTGTGGTATGTAAAATACACATAGAGGAAAGAACAAAAAAGAAAAAAGGATCCTAGGGTTAATCCATTTATGCTAGTTGAATGGGAAAATACGAATTAAGGGCCTTAGGTCGATTTAGTTCGGGGAAAGGGGAAGGGGAAGAAAATTCTATGAACTTTTCCTTTTTTCGTTAAGTTCAAGTCTGACGAGAGTAATATTCTACAACTAACAACTCATTTATTTTGAGACCGACCCACTTCCTATCTAGGATTTTTTTAACTAGTCCTTTATATTGCAATGTGTCAATCGTCAAATGCTTTGGCAATTTCCCCGGGTCGGATGAAGCAATAGAATTTTGAATCAGACGTTTTGATCTTTGGTTATCCTTCGTAGTAATAATATCTCGGGGTTTGCAACGAAAACTTGGTATATCGACTATACGACCATTAACTAAAATATGTCTATGGTTAACTAATTGCCGGGCCCCAGGAATGGTTGAAGCCATACCCAATCGAAAAAGGATATTATCCAAACGCATTTCAAGTAATTGTAGTAAAACCTGACCTGTTGACCTTTTTGCTTTTCCAGCGATATGTACATATCTAAGTAATTGTCGTTCTGTCAGACCATAATGAAAACGCAATTTCTGTTTTTCTTGAAGACGAATACGATATTGCTCTTTTTTCCCAGAATGGAATTTCTTTTTCAGATTACTTCCGGATTTAGGTGTTTTTCTAGTGAGTCCTGGTAAAGCTCCCAGACGGCGTATTTTTTTTAAACGAGGTCCTCGATAACGGGACATGAAGACTCCTTGTTTATTTTATTGAAATTTCATTTTACACAATTAATTTCATTGTATTTACATTACAGAATACATCAAAATTAAAACTGAATTAAACTAAAGGATAAACAGAGTAAAATCTACTAAAGTACCACAAAAAATGGAATTTCATCAACATCTGGATTTTTTGTATATATATTATTTATTTTATTGTTTTGTATCTAGCAAAATTGTAAGGTAGAACCACATAATAGATCCTGGATTCTCCATTTAATTCGGAGAAAAAGAGAGATTCTTGTTCATGGAACATCGATATAGAAAAAAGCCGACTATCGGATTTGAACCGATGACCCTCGCATTACAAATGCGATGCTCTAACCTCTGAGCTAAGTGGGCTTACATAACAGAAATAGTGTAACAAATAGAAATATGTATAGTATAGGAAATCCGTAAAATGTCAGATCTTAATTATTAATCTTAGCTATTAACTAGTTCGAAATTGGAAGTTCTACTTAGAAAAAAATACTAGAACTTCATAAAGATAAAGTTAACTTGATATGCTTAACTGGAGGATATCCTTAAATAGGATTATAGAAATTTTTGAACTTTCTTTTTATTTCTCTAATTCACAAATTGATTTTTCTAATAGAATAGAATCTATTCCAATTTCGAATTTCTATATTGAATTTGATTTCAGATATTTTCAATTTGATATGGCTCGGATGAGTAATCTAATACATAGAAAAGAATAATATATATGATGAAAGATATAATAAAGAGAAAATGCGAATTTCTTGGCATTTTCATTCGATCATTATAGACATTTTTTGAGATATTTTGTTTTTTTTGTTATTTCTTAATAATTTAATGATTAATATTTCACTAAGGAGAACATAGAATCATAGCAAATGAAATTGCTAATTCTGATTAGAAAAAAAAGAATGAATATCAAGCGTTATAGTATGATTTTGAATACTCTAAAAAAGAAAGGCGGGGGGGGGTGGGGGAGAGAAAAACTTTTGGATATATTGATTCGGATTGAATTGCAAATACATCAACGATAGAATCAATTCAATTCTGAATTGCAATAAGCAGGGTCTGTCAAATAGAGACGAACTGCTAGACTACGTCGAGTAATGAATTCAACGATTCCAAAAAAAACTAAGAGATGGATGAAATTACACAAGGAATCCAGGTCTCAATCAAAGAAAAGGAAAATGGGGATATGGCGAAATCGGTAGACGCTACGGACTTGATTGTATTGAGCCTTGGTATGGAAACCTGCTAAGTGGTAACTTCCAAATTCAGAGAAACCCTGGAATTAAAAAAGGGCAATCCTGAGCCAAATCCGTGTTTTGAGAAAACAAGTGGTTCTCGAACTAGAATCCAAAGGAAAAGGATAGGTGCAGAGACTCAATGGAAGCTGTTCTAACGAATCGAGTTGATTACGTTGTGTTGGTAGTGGAACTCTCTCTAAATTTAGAGAAAGTAAGGGCTTTATACATCTAATACACACGTATAGATACTGACATAGCAAACGATTAATCACGGAACCCATATCATAATATAGGTTCTTTATTCTTTTTTAGAATGAAATTAGGAATGATTATGAAATAGAAAATTCTGAATTTTTTTAGAATTATTGTGAACCCATTCCAATCGAATATTGAGTAATCAAATCCTTCAATTCATAGTTTTCGAGATCTTTTAAAAAGTGGATTAATCGGACGAGGATAAAGAGAGAGTCCCATTCTACATGTCAATACTGACAACAATGAAATTTCTAGTAAAAGGAAAATCCGTCGACTTTATAAGTTGTGAGGGTTCAAGTCCCTCTATCCCCAAACCCTCTTTTATTCACTAACTATAGTATTTATCCTCTTTTTTTCTTTTTATCAATGGGTTTAAGATTCATTAGCTTTCTCATTCTACTCTTTCACAAAGGAGTGCGAAGAGAACTCAATGGATCTTATGCTGCTATTCATTGAATAGATTTCTTTTTTATTATAGTATCGGCAAGGAATCTCGATTATTAACTCTATTTTTAAGTATTATTAAGTAAGCCATGCACAATGCATAGGATTACCCCCCCCCCTCATTTCCAAATTTAGAATTTGGAATACTTTATTGATTTTTTAGTCCCTTTAATTGACATAGATACAAATACTCTACTAGGATGATGCACAAGAAAAGGTCAGGATAGCTCAGTTGGTAGAGCAGAGGACTGAAAATCCTCGTGTCACCAGTTCAAATCTGGTTCCTGGCACAGAAAAAAAAGGATCTACCGAATAGGTATTGATACAAATACCTCGAGATGGGTTGGGATACATATTCGTTAATAATATAGATAGAG